CATTTTTTTCCACCAAGAACGTTTTATGAAACTCTTTGACCCCCGAATTTGGAGTATCCTACTTTCACGTGATTCACAGGGTTCAACAAGCAATCGATATTTCACGATCAAAGGTGTAGTACTGCTTGTAGTAGCGGTCCTTATATCTCGTATTAACAATCGAAAGATGGTCGAAAGAAAAAATCTCTATTTGATGGGGCTTCTTCCTATACCTATGAATTCCATTGGACCCAGAAATGAGACATTGGAAGAATCTTTTTGGTCTTCCAATATCAATAGGTTGATTGTTTCGCTCCTGTATCTTCCAAAAGAGAAAAAGATTTCTGAGAGTTGTTTCGTGGATCCGCAAGAGAGTACTTTGGTTCTCCCAATAAATAAAAAGTGTATCATGCCTGAATCGAACCGGGGTTCGCGGTGGTGGAGGAACCGGATCGGAAAAAAGAGGGATTCTAGTTGTAAGATAGCTAATGAAACCGTAGCTGGAATTGAGATCTCATTCAAAGAGAAAGATAGCAAATATCTGGAGTTTCTTTTTTTATCCTATACGGATGATCCGATCCGCAAGGACCATGATTGGGAATTGTTTGATCGTCTTTCTCCGAGGAAGAAGCGAAACATAATCAACTTGAATTCGGGACAGCTATTCGAAATCTTAGGGAAAGACTTGATTTGTTATCTCATGTCTGCTTTTCGTAAAAAAAGACCAATTGAAGGGGAGGGTTTCTTCAAACAACAAGGAGCTGAGGCAACTATTCAATCAAACGATACTGAGCATGTTTCCCATCTCTTCTCGAGAAACAAGTGGGGTATTTCTTTGCAAAATTGTGCTCAATTTCATATATGGCAATTCCGCCAAGATCTCTTCGTTAGTTGGGGGAAGAATCAGCACGAATCGGATTTTTTGAGGAACGTATCGAGAGAGAATTTGATTTGGTTAGACAATGTGTGGTTGGTAAACAAGGATCGGTTTTTTAGCAGGGTACGGAATGTATTGTCAAATATTCAATATGATTCCACAAGATCTATCTTCGTTCAAGTAACGGATTCTAGCCAATCGAAAGGATCTTCTGATCAATCCAGAGATCATTTCGATTCCATTAGAAATGAGGATTCAGAATATCACACATTGATCGATCAAACAGAGATTCAGCAACTAAAAGAAAGATCGATTCTTTGGGATCCTTCCTTTCTTCAAACGGAACGAACAGAGATAGAATCAGATCGATTCCCGAAATGCCTTTTTGGATCTTCCTCAATGTCCCGGCTATTCACGAAACGTGAGAAGCAGATGAATAATCATCTGCTTCCGAAAGAAATCGACGAATTTCTTGGGAATCCTATAAGATCAATTCGTTCTTTTTTCTCTGACAGATGGTCAGAACTTCATCCGGGTTCGAATCCTACTGAGAGGTCTACTAGAGATCAGAAATTTTTGAAGAAAAAACAAGATGTTTCTTTTGTCCCTTCCAGGCGATCGGAAAATAAAGAAATGGTTGATATATTCAAGATAATTACGTATTTACAAAATACCGTCTCAATTCATCCTATTTCATCAGATCCAGGATGTGATATGGTTCCGAAGGATGAACCAGATATGGACAGTTCCAATAAGATTTCATTCTTGAACAAGAATCCATTTTTGGATTTATTTCCTCTATTCCATGACCGAAACAAAGGGGGATACACGTTACACCACGATTTTGAATCAGAAGAGAGATTTCAAGAAATGGCAGATCTATTCACTCTATCAATAACCGAGCCGGATCTGGTGTATCATAGGGGATTTGCCTTTTCTATTGATTCCTACGGGTTGGATCAAAAAAAATTCTTGAATGAGGTATTCCACTCCAGAGATGAATCGAAAAAGAAATCTTTATTGGTTCTACCTCCTCTTTTTTATGAGGAGAATGAATCTTTTTATCGAAGGATCAAAAAAAAATCGGTCCGGATCTACTGCGGGAATGATTTGGAAGATCCAAAACTAAAAACAGCGGTATTTGCTAGCAACAACATCATGGAGGCAGTCAATCAATATAGATTGATCCGAAATCTGATTCAAATCCAATATAGCACCTATGGGTACATAAGAAATGTATCGAATCGATTCTTTTTAATGAATAGATCCGATCGCAACTTCGAATATGGAATTCAAAGGGATCAAATAGGAAATGATACTCTGAATCATATAACTATAATGAAATATACGATCAACCAACATTTATCGAATTTGAAAAAGAGTCAGAAGAAATGGTTTGATCCTCTTATTTCTCGAACCGAGAGATCCATGAATCGGGATCCTGATGCATATAGATACAAATGGTCCAATGGGAGCAAAAATTTCCAGGAACATTTGGAACATTTCGTTTCTGAACAGAAGAACCGTTTTCAATTTCAAGTAGTGTTCGATCGATTACGTATTAATCAATATTCGATTGATTGGTCCGAGGCTATCGACAAACAAGATTTGTCTAAGTCACTTCGTTTCTTTTTGTCCAAGTCA